GCTAGGTCGAGGTAAGTAAGGTATACGAAAGAAAAGCCTATTTGACAATGAAAGTGACCAAAGATATTCGTTTTTCAAAAAACTTTAGCTTGGACACAAATACAGCAGGCCCTTCCTAAATCCATGTGAATTCCTCTTCGTAGTTTTTCATTTCACCAGGCCCGTGAAATGATTTGACTTCCAAAACTCAATAAGATTGGGGATATCAAAAGAAAGGGAGTCTCACTAATTCTTTTATTGTGGATATGAATATGTAATTCGCCTCCGAGGATTAATGACGAAAGGTTGGTTTGTTTATCTGCAATTGAAAAAATCAATATCGATTGGATCCATTGATATGCGTTTTTTCTTTCATCTGCTTAAACGATTGCCGTGAATAAACTTATAGGAATAATTGGGTTTAACTTAGTTACAAGCAATAAATAATAATGAAGAAATGAAAATTATACAATTTTTTTTGCTTCATTTTTACATTTTTATAGGGCTATACGGACTCGAACCGTAGACCTTCTCGGTAAAACAGATCAAACTTATTATTATTAAAATGATCTGAACTGTTTCAAAGACCCAACATGCATTTTTTTTGCATTGGGCTCTTTCATTAACTGACATAAATATCAGTTAGTCTGCCATTTTTTTTCTTGACAGAAAAAAAGATAAGGAAATGGCTCCATGTGCTCTGATTCATTATTTGGGAGCATTACCAAAGTGTTTCAAGGGTGGGGTTATCTTGACGTAGGTCTGTCTCTGGCCTAGATCAACCTAAGTTAAATGAAGTCTCTATCGTTCAAAAATCAAATATGAAACTTCATACACCTTGAAGTTCATATGACGAAAAGAGATTTTTTTGAGGTCCTTATACTCATTATGCCTAGCATTGAATAGACTGGGTATTCACCTTATCAAGATCTCAAATCAATGATGGGGTCTGTTTGGCACCTCCTAAATGGGCGTCCAAATTGGACCGAACCTTTTGTCAGGCTATGGTTCCCTCAAAGTTATGGAGTAAGACATCGATTTCTCAACAAGATCAATTTTTATGATTGTATGATGAACTCCCTTGAAAAACATTGGCGCGCGTGTAAACGAGTTGCTCTACCAACTGAGCTATAGCCCTTAGTGCTTGTGATACATATTTTATCATGTAGATAAATTCTTGTCAAGATAAATATTCCATGATCCAACATCTTGATCTCTTTGAGTGGTATTCCTTAGATTAGTATTGCTTATAAGTAATATGATATTTATAATCCATCGACAGGATGGGTTTCATTTGGTTCTCTTTGGGATGATAAATGACCTACTTAACTCAGTGGTTAGAGTACTGCTTTCATACGGCGGGAGTCATTGGTTCAAATCCAATAGTAGGTAAAACTTATTAGATACCATTGACTCTGGTATCTAATAAGGTTTACGACCCACCCTTAGTGATATTTATTTTTGCATTTTGTATCTTTTCTATTTCATTTTTGAATTTGAATTTTTACATTAGAATTGGATTCTGTTTGATTATATTTGATTGTATTCACCCGACAGAATCTAAATAGGATTAGAAAGAGAACTTCTTTTTATTATTCGAACGTACCAACGAGTTATGAAATCGGATTGATAGCCTCCACCCGTGTTCTAGCTCGTCGGAGAGCTAGATTTGCCTCAATTTTTTGTCTCCTTCCTTCAGCCTTTTTCACATTAGCTTCCGCTATTTCAAGAGTTTGCTGAGCTTCTTGTGGATCAATGTCACTACCCTTCTCCGCATCATTTACTAAAACAGTGATCTCATTATTGCCTATTCTAGCAAAACCACCCATCAGAGCCATCGTTAACCATTGGTCGTTAAGGCGTATTCTCAAAATCCCTATATCTACAGCTGTGGCAATAGGGGCGTGATTTGGTAATATGCCAATTTGACCACTATTAGTAGATAAAACGATTTCTTCCACTTCTGAATCCCAAACAATTCGATTAGGGGTCAGTACACTAAGATTTAAGGTCATTTCTTCAAATTGCTCTCCATTTCTAAGTTCATAGCCTTCGCGGTAGCTTCATCGATATTACCTACCAAATAAAAGGCCTGTTCAGGAAGACCATCTAATTCTCCGGAAAGGATCAATTGAAATCCTCGAATTGTTTCTGCTAGACCAACATATTTCCCTGGAGAACCGGTAAATACTTCTGCTACGAAAAAGGGTTGTGATAAGAAACGCTCAATTTTTCGCGCTCTTGCTACGAGTAAACGATCCTCTTCGGACAATTCGTCCAATCCAAGGATAGCTATAATGTCCTGAAGTTCTTTGTAACGTTGTAAAGTTTGCTTAACTCTTTGGGCGGTTTCGTAATGTTCCTCACCAACGATCCGAGGTTGAAGCATGGTTGACGTTGAATCTAAAGGATCTACTGCTGGATAAATACCTTTGGCAGCCAATCCTCTTGATAGTACGGTAGTAGCATCTAAATGTGCAAATGTCGTAGCAGGGGCAGGGTCAGTCAAATCGTCTGCGGG